AATCCACCCACATTAGGATTACTTGTTAATGGTTGATCGAGTTTGATAGATTCACCCTCTGAAACAAGAAGTTCTGGTCCTGGGGGGATAATATCAACCACTTGATGTCCATCCAATGCATCCATTATGGTTATTTCGTACCCCCCTTTTTCTTTTCGTATGATTTTGCTTACTATACCTGTTGCCGTAGCATTATAAACTGTATTGTTACTTTTGTTCCCGTCGGGATAAATCTGACCCCTTCCTCGGTTTCCGCCTACGTATATGGGATATTTTAAGAAATGAACATCCTTATTACTAGCGGGGTCTGGGGAAAGAATAGGAAAGGTGATTTCACTATATTTTTGACCAGGAACAGGACCTATCACAAGAATATTTTTCTTAGTGGGGCGGTAGTTCTGAAAAGACGGATTGCCTATTTTTTCTTTCATCTCGGGCGAAATACGATCAGGTGGGGCTAACTCAAACCCCTCCGGTAAAATAAGAACAGCACCTACATTCAAAGCCCCTTTCTTACCATTAGCAAGAACTTGTTTCAGTTGCATATCATAAGGAATTCTAACAACCGCTTCAAATACAGTATCAGGAAGTACCGCTTGTGGAACCTCAATATCCACGGGTTTATTAGCTAAATGGCAATTGGCACATACAATACGCCCAGTTGCTTCTCGTGGATTTTCATACCCCTGCTGCGCAAAAATGGGATATGCATTTGAAATGGATGCCCCGGTTATTATAGAGATCATGAGCGATACGGAAATGGATCGAGTAATCTCCTCCTTTATCCAAGAAAAAGTATTTCTAGTTTGCATGGTCCAATCATTGATCCCGAAAATTTCTACAATAAAATTAGGTAGGTCACTAGTATAGTTCCCTATCCACGATTCTGCTATTTACTTTTACTGAAAAAAAATTACTGAAATCGAGGAGGAATTGTATTCCCCTGATGGGTAGAAAGAGTAACGTAAGTACGACTTTGTTTGCATGCTTTGTTTCTATACAAAGTAAGAAAGATTATAATTGAATCCATGAATCATTTTTCAGTCATTCATTGAATGATAAATAACTACAAGTGACGGAGATACACGATTTAAATAACGAAAGATCCAATATTTAAAAATTGTATCTAGAATGACTGGAAAGGTAGAAACAAGACCGGATATAATTTGATCATTATGAGCAAATCCAAAATCTTTGTAGATATAGCCAATCATTAGTTCCCAGCCGTGGGGCGAATGGAATCCGATACATAAATCAGTTAATAAAAGAATAGAAAAAGCTTTTATTGTGTCGCTTAAATTATATAGGAATTCTTGAACCCAAGAGTTAAGAATAACAAGTTCTTCATTCCTCAAAATAGAATAACCACTTAGAATAACGAAACAGATTAGATTTGTCGAGAAGTGCAAAATCGTATGGATATGATCCTCATTGTGCATCTTGATCAATTGGATCGTTTCTTTGTGGATTCCTATACGAAGTTTTTGTAGATGTGTTTCCGGGTATTCTTTTATCATTTCGTCCAACAGGAAGAGTTCCTCTACTTCTATGAATTGTTCTAGAATACTCTTTTCTTGAATATCATTCAAAAAAGTTTCGGATTGCCTAGTATTCCACCAATTAGTAATCCAAGATTTCAGACTTTTATTAAATGAGAGAGAGATCCACCAGGGCAAAAATACTATAGATGCAAGATATAGAAGGGGAGTGAATGCTTTCTTTTTTGCCATTTTTTCATCTGTGAATTGTTAATGAACCCACCTCATTCATTGACTTTATGTGATCTACTCTTTCTATCAGGCATGACTTTCATTATATTCATTATATTATAAGGTAGGGGCCCATGAATCTATTCTCTGTTTTTTTTTGATTCAGTGCTTAGTCCTTGAATCTAAAAAGAATACAGAAACAGAAAATAAGAATCCACTTTGAATTGGAATCTTCGAATGAAAAATGAAATAAATGAAATATATATATATTATTGTTATATTGTTTCCAGATATCTCAATTGATCAAATTCGAAGCAATTGCCCTCTTTCGATAACTGCCCGAAAAAACCGCTTCAAATAATAAAGATTATTCTATTCCGATTTTGAGACGAAGGAGCTCCCTGTCTATATCAAGATATCAATCAAACATGTCGAAAAATTTTCGCGGGTTATCTAGACTATATATAGTCTAGAGTCCAGGAATAACTGAAAAACAAAATTATGAAAAATATTATGCTGATCAAAAATGCGTGACAAAAAAAGACAGAAAAGTTCTCATTACGTTTATCATTATGTTATAAGAAAGAAATAGACTTGTTTACTTCTTAAGGAGCACAAAAGAAAGGATAAAAGGGGATGGGCCGATTGACAAACGGAAAGTAGAGAAAATTTACAAGATATGATCTATCTGTATCTAACGTAGCAACTCAAAATATTGAAAATAAAAAGCGAAAGTCTTTATTTCGAAATACTTTGATATATGAGATGAATCCATTATTTTGATTTCTTGCTTGTTTTGTTACTGAATTAAGTTGAGTGGTTTTACATTTACAGATGCATAAAAAACAATTTTTGTGGACAAAAAAACCGTTTTGTTTTATGTTATGACTCTTACGTATACGTCTGCTTTTCTTTGGTTCGAATGGGGATTCTGAAGAAACTTCAGTTTAGTTCTGCTATAGAAAAAAGAGGATTCTTGGCTCGAGTTTTTTCCTCATGCCGAGAAAGCATTTATTTTGCAATTCATTTCAAAAGACTTCAATCGGTACACGCAAAAAATAGGACAATTCGGCAGCTTTTTGCTCAATTTCTCGTGAAGTCAAATTCTCATCAGTACGAGTCAAGGGAACGACCCCCTGGCCTCTGATTTCTATATAAAGGACACGACGAGCATAAATACCCTCTTTAACTTCTATTCTGATGGACTGAATATCTTTCATAAGGAATCGTAGAAAGATTCGACGATTTTTTCCAGGAAAACCCCAACGAAAAATACATACTATTCCCTCTTTTCTATCGAATCGATCATAACCACTACCTACATTCCAAAAAATCGTGCACCACAAATAGGAACTAATAAAGAGACCTGCGATCCCATAGAAAGACATCACGATTCCTTGTGGAAAAAAAACTATTTGCTGAGACGGAAATAAAGATATCAAATTCCTACCAAGATAACTAGAAGTTCCAACTAATAAAAACCCTAATGAACCAAAAAAAAGGATAAAGGCCCAGCAGAAATTGCTTGTTTTTCGAGACCCCACTATAAATTCTATCCATATAGATTCTGATCGCCAACTCATACATACTAGATCCAGTTGCATTTTTTTTATTGGAATTGAGAGAATAACCAAAAAAATTCGACTTTACTTTTTTGTTTCCGAAGTAACTCTCATCAACTAGGACTATTTTGATATGAACTTTTAGAAGTAATTCATCAAATTGCTTAGATCTAAAATCATCCCCTTTATATGAGCCCCTATACAGATCTACTAGATATATAGACTTTAATTTCATACATCCGTTCGGTACCGATCCGCTTGCTATAATTCATTTACCCCTAGATCATGTTTACGTATGCATAAGAGGAGCTTTTTCATTTATGTTCGGGGAAGCCGGATGTTATACAATATTCTACTAAATAGATATCCGTGGCATCTAAGTCTTGAAAAAAAAAGATAAGATTTGGTCTTGGCCTTGGCCTCATCGAATCTAAAAAATCTTAGTTTTTTGAACATACAAAGATAAAGAAGCCATTGCAATTGCCGGAAATACTAGGCCTACTAAAGGCACAAAAATAGAGGGAAAGCTGCTGAAAGTTGTCATAAAATGGGTACCTCAATTTACTATTTGTACCTGTTATTGTTATATTGTTAGTTAGAAATATATCTTATAATAATTCTATTATAATTCGTATATTATACTAAGTATATCTAAATACTAAGTATATCTACGCGAGTATATATATCTAATAAGTGGAAGGAATGTAGAATTAAATAAAAGGCCTTGCCCCATCTTTCTAAATCAGCTAAATCAAATAAAATATGTGTATGATAAGATAATCCACTTTCTTTATTATCTTACTTTATTCTTACTTTTCTTATTATTATTATTCTATTGTTATTCTATTGTTCTTGTCTTCTAATTTGAATTTCGAATTTGAATTTAATAAAGAAAGAGTTTATTACAAATTGTCGAAGGATTCGATTCGTTAGAATCCGATCCAAGAACAGGGATTTTTAGTCAAAATAGAATTCTCGGGAGATATAGAAAGATGCAAAACTCAATAGTTATATTTTTTATATATTTGAATTATATATACATACGCAATAGAGGAAGATAAAATTCGTTTTATTTGTCTCGCCAAATTCGAATTTCATTTCACAGAAGGAAAAATTCGCTTTTTATCTTGTTGATAGAGGTTTACTCATTAGTAATCAGTAATATCGGTAAAACAAAATAATAATATAATAATAATTATCCACATAATTCGTTTTTCGACAATTCCATTTTATGTCAAAAAGTCAAAGCCCGCATAATGGGCTTTAACTTTGATTCTGATAAACTAACTAACTACCTTTTCACTACAAAGAAAATAATTTAACTTAAGACTCTACTTGATTGAATTTTGATTCAAAGGAAAAAAACCGTGGAGCTGAACTAACTCACTCAGAACACCTTTTAAAGGATTACGTGGTACGATTGTATCGAATAAACCCTTATGGAATAAATATTCAGCCGCCTGGGACCCTTCAGGTATTGTTTTATTCAATGTTTGCTCAATTACTCTTTTACCCGCAAATGCAATATAGGCATTGGGTTCAGCAATAATGATATCCCCCAACATACCAAAACTCGCGGTCACTCCACCAGTAGTAGGAGATGTAAGAATTGATACATAAAATAACTTTTTATTTGATTGATAATCATATAAAGCGGAAGATATTTTAGCCATTTGCATCAAGCTCAAACTTCCTTCTTGCATGCGTGCTCCTCCGGAAGCACACACTA